TTTCGAATAAATCCCCAAATTCAAAACTACCCGTTATCCAATAGAAACCTAAAATTCCTAATAATAAACCAAAATCCCCTACACGATTAGTTACAAACGCTTTTTGACAAGCATTTGCTGCAGGAGTTCGTGTGAACCAAAACCCTATTAATAGATAGGAACACATTCCAACCAATTCCCAAAAAATATAAATTTGTATCAAATTCGAACTAGTAACTAATCCCAACATCGAAGTACTGAAAAAACTCATATAAGCAAAAAATCTCAAGTATCCTTGATCGTGAGCCATATAATTATCACTATAAATAAGAACCATAATTCCAACAGTAGTGATTAACATTGACATAATAGAAGTAAGTGGATCGATCAAGTAGCCGAATTCTAAAGAAAAATCATTATCGAGGGTCCAAGACCATACATATTGATAGATAGAACTGCTTTTTATTTGCTGAATAGACAGATTAGTTGAAAAAATCATGACTATACTTAACAATAAAATACTCGAAAAAGCCCACATACGACGGAGATTTTTTGTTGCTGTCGGAAAAAGAAGAAGTCCCACTCCTATTAACATAGGAACTGGAAGTGGAAGGAAAGGTATGATCCACGCATATTGATATGTCTGTTCCATAAAAAAAGTTTTTTAATTCTTAATTAATATTAATTGTTTCCGATTCACCGGATCTTACCTCTTTTTGAAAGGAGTCAATAAAAAAATAAAGATATGTACTAACTTAATAACTTAAATAGAAATAGAATTTTGGAATTTTTATTTCTTTTTATACTTATTCTTTAGAAGTTTCTGCTAAATACTTCAAATATTCAAATCAAGAAGTTACAATTGGTCAAATCATATGAAAAAAGCAGATTAATTACTAGTCTCCTTCGAACTTTCAAATTCAAGTTAAATTAGGCATATTTTTCGCTAATTTGACAAGTTACTAAAAAAAAAAAAGAATATTCTTTTTTTTTTTAGTAATAAAAATAGTTTATGCGATTTTCCCATATCTTTCACGCATCTTATGTATTCTTTTTGATTTTAGAATCAAAAATATTATCTAGAAAAGAAATACATAATGAATTGGCAAAGCGCAAATTTCTTTTGAACAATAGATGTCTTTCACATCCAGCTATACCAATGAGTAATCTCTTAATTTTTATTTAAATGGCAGTTCCAAAAAAACGTACTTCTGCATCAAAAAAGCGTATTCGTAAAAATTTTTGGAAAAGGAAGGGGTATTGGGCAGCGTTAAAAGCGTTTTCCTTAGGGAAATCTATTTCTACCGGGAATTCCAAAAGTTTTTTTGTGCAACAAACAAAAACAAATAAAATAAGTAATAAAACATAACATGTTACAATAATCTGAATCGGCTTGACTCAAAAATTGACTCATTTCGTTTCGAAAATAAAATTCCCGCTTTCCATTTCCTATTGATTAACTCAACAGGGAATGGAATTTGTTTCGCTCTTAGAATTAGAATAAGGATTTTTCTCTTTACCGTACTGAATTAAAAAAAAAAAAAAAAGAATCCTTTTTTTTGACAAAAAAAACATAAGATACGTAATTGTCTTTTTAGTATATTTTCTCATTTCCAAGGTGGGGAGTATTATTTTCCCCATCAGCCTGTTTCTTACAATAATATAAGCAATAATATAAGGTTTTCTTTTTTCTCTAGATCCACGTTTTCTCTATAGAAAGGCGAGTAAAAAATCAAAATCATTGAAACTAATTGATTCAAATTCTAAACCTTTTTGTGCAACTTTCTTCTTTTTGGATTTTCTATGAATTCCTATATAGACTCCCATATATTTATTACCATCAATCCACTCAAAAACACTTAACAAATTTTTGTGGATAAATATGTGTCAATTTTTACGGATCCAAAATTTTTTTGTTCATTGATAAAATGGATTTTTTGGTTTCGATGTTTGAAATCAAATAAATCAAAAACAGTTCATTAAAACAAAACAAAAATGTTTTTTTTTGGGGGGGGTTCTATCCCTTAATTCATAGTTGGACTATCTAGTTTTCCAAGAGTTCAAGTCGAGGAGAGTCTAAAATACACACTAAAACTAAGACCCTAAATTCAAATAATGAACCTTCAAATACCTATTTGAACGAATTTTTATTCATCAATTTGAATCTTTCCTAAAAAATATTGCAACAATTTAATTCTTAAATCTAGACGATTGCTTATTCATAGGGTATTATGAATTCAAGACAAGCCGCTATGGTGAAATTGGTAGACACGCTGCTCTTAGGAAGCAGTGCTAGAGCATCTCGGTTCGAGTCCGAGTGGCGGCATGTCATCTCCTAAAAAAAGTAAATAGATCCTATAAAAAAAGTAAATAAATCCTATAATGAATTCAATTTCCGATTTCCTTTTTATAATTATGGGACTCCTTAAAAAAAATTATGATATTTTCAACTTTAGAGCATATATTAACTCATATTTCTTTTTCGATTGTTTCAATTGTAATTACAATTCATTTCATAACT